ATCACAAGAATATTTTTTTTATCGGGACGATAACTCTGAAAAGAAAGATTTCCTATCTTTTCTTTCAACTCAGGAGAAATACGGTCGGGCGGCGCTAATTCGAATCCCTCGGGCAAAATAAGAACAGCACCCACATTTAACCCTCCCTTTTTCCCATTACCAAGAACTTGTTTCAGTTGCATATCATAAGGAATTCGAAGAACTGCTTCAAATACAGTATCGGGAAGCACAGTTTGGGGAACTTCAATATCCACGGGCTTATTAGCTAAATGGCAATTGGCACATACAATTCGTCCGGTTGCTTCTCGTGGGTTTTCATAACCCTGCTGCGCAAAAATGGGATATGCATTTGAAATAGATGTCCGAGTTATTACGTATATCATGATCGATACAGAAATCGATCGAATCATCTGTTCCTTTACCCAAGAAAAAGTATTTCTATTTTCCATATCCAATCGCAGATCCCAGAATTTCTACAATAAATTAGATAGGTAGCTAAGCTAATCTAGTTCCCTATACACGAGTCTGTTGTCATTCTACTGCAACAGTTGTACTGGAATGATTAATACCTTGAGCAGGTAGAAATAGAAAGAATTTTGCTAAAATGGAAAAGGGCTTTCTTTCTAAAGGAAGAAAGATGCTAATTTGATTAATATCAGGAAATCGAATGAGTTTATGCTTCACTAATTGAATGATAAATGACTACAAGCGAAGGAGATAGACGGTTTAAAGAAAAAAAGATCCAAAATTTAAAACATGTATCTAGAATCACTGGAAAACTACAAACAAAAATAGTGAAAATTAGCTCATTAGGAGCCCATCCAAGATCGTTGTAGACCCAACGAATTAGTAGTTCCCAACCGCGGGTGGAGTGAAATCCAACAAAAAAATCAGTAACTAAAAGAATCAAAAAAGCTTTTATTGAGTCATTTAAGTTATAGAAGAATTCCTGAACCCAAGAATTCAAAATGACAAGTTCCTCTTTACCCAGAAAAAAAGAACCACTTAGAATAGCCAAACAGATTATATTTGTCGAGAAATGCAAAATGATATGGAGATGATCCTCATTATCTATTTTGACCAATTGTATTATTTCCTTGTGTATTCCTATAGGAGGTTTTTGTACATGTGTCTTCGGTTTCTCTTTTATCATTTCGTCCAAGAGAAAAAGTTCTTCTAATTCTATGAATCTTTCTAGAACCTTTTTCTCTTGAATATCAGTTAAGAGAGTTTCAGATTGCCTGGTATTCCACCAATTCTTAATCCAAAGTTCCAGACATTTGTTAAAAGAGAAAGAGACTCCCCAGGGCAAAAGTACGATAAATACAAGATATAGGAAAGAAGGCAATGCTTTCTTTTTTTTCATTTTTGATCTGTAAATTGAGTTGTTAATGAATCTGCTTCATTCGCTGACTCTATTTCATTCGCTGACTCTATATGATATTTCTTTTTATTTGAAGCAAAAATTCTATAACAAGGTTTGAGACCTTGTATCTATTCCTCTTTTTTGTATACTAGTGGAATTTCATTGCATTGGGTTCTTTCTTAGATCTAGATGGAGTGGAATAGAGAAATAGAATAAAAAAAAAAGCCCTTTCAGATGAAAATGGAAGAATATTATGCCATATATCTCACTTGGACAAAACAAATTAGAAGCAATTTTCTCTTATCCTCGTTTGTTCCTTTCTTTAGATAAATACTCAAAAATCTCCTTACAATAACGAATCCAATTCATTCAATTCATTTCAAAAATTCAAAAAAATTAAATCGGTATTCAAAATACTTCAATTGGTACGCGCAAGAAATAGGCCAATTCGGCAGCTTTTTGTTCAATTTCTCGTGGAGTAAAAAACTTCTCATCAGTACGAGTCAAGGGAATGACCCCCTGGCCCCGGATTTCCATATAAAGGATACGACGAGGATAAAGACCCTCTTTAACCTGAATTCTAATTGATTGGATATCCCGCATAAGGAATCGAAGGAAGACGCGACGTTTTATTCCAGGGAATCCCCAACGAAAAATGCACACTATTCCCTCTTTTCTATCGAATCGGTCATAACCACTGCCTACATTCCACAAAATAGTGCACCACAAGTAGGAGCTAATGAATAGGCCCGCGATTCCGTAGAAAGACATCACGACCCCCTGTGGAAAAAAAAGAATTTGTTGAGATGGAAGTACAGATATCATATTCTTACCAAGATAACTGGAAGCCCCAACCGATAAAAATCCTAGTGAACCTAGAAAAAGAATACAGGCCCAGAAAAAATTACCTCTTTTTCGAGAACCTTTTAGAAGTTCTATCCATATGTGTTCTGATCGCCAATTCATATTAGATATACTAAATCCAGCAGCGGTCGATTGAAATTGAGAGAATAAGCTAAATGATTTTGACTTTACTTTTTTTGATTCTGAAATCGCCTTCAGTAACTAGTACTCCTGTGAAATAATTGGTTAGATACATTGACTTTCTATTCAAAAAATATCTGTTGATCTACTTAAAATAAAACTTGCTATACCCGGCTCCGCATATGCATGCATTTATGCTCGTAGCCTATATCCGCATCCATAGCCGTTTTTCATTTGTGTGTAGAAAGAGCCACATACCCTACCATATTATATTACTTACACTAAAAAATATCTGTATTATGATCCTGCGTGGAAATACATTGAGAAAATTCGGCCCCATCGGTTCTAGACAATCTTATTTTTCTGCACATAAAGAAATAAAGAAGCCATTGCAATTGCCGGAAATACTAAGCCTACTAAAGGCACGAAAATAGAAGGTAAGTTAAAATCCGTCATAGAATAGGTGTCTCAATTCAAATTTACTATTTCTATCTATTCGAAAAATATCTTAGGATTCTTATAATATAATTAAGTATATCTATTATAAGGAATATTGACTATTGTATTTTTTAGTTTGCAAAATAAAGATTTTTTATAGAATACTATAGAATACTTTAGTATTCTATAAAAAAAAATGAATGGAATGGATAATAAGAAAATTGCAAAAAAGGAGATTAAAAAGATTTGATTTTTCTTTTCCCGTCCTCATGGCCTTTCTATCCTTCTAATCGAACTTGAAATTGGATTCAAAAGAAAGCGATTGTGAAAATGAAATACCTCTTTCAGAATACCCTTTAAAAAAGGTCTCAGTACGACTTTTAGTCGAATGCGCCCATTTCGAATCCTAAATCAGTTTCGTCTACCTACTTCCACATGCAATACTTCTTCAACCACTCTCGGACCCCCACAAACGCAAGATGCGCGTCAGGTTTTGAAATAAGGATATCCCCCAACCCCAGTATACCGAAACTCGCTCTTATCCTATCCCACCGGTTGTAAGGATTCATACATAGGGCTTTTTAGTTGATTGATAGTGCCGTAAAGTTGAAGCTTTTTTAGACTTTTTTATTAAGCTGTAATTTCCTTCCTGCATACGTGCTCCTCTATCCTCTAGAAGCTCATACAATAATGCGCGGTAAAGGCGGAAAAATAGCATACTCAATCAAAATCAAAGGGCAAATTCTCTTACCTACTACAGATCTCATACTACCCCCTTAGACTTTTTAAGGCGATATACCACCCAAAGGGTATGAAAATGCCGGGTGGAGTTAGCTTTTCGACGAAAACCCGTCCCGTGCAGCGAAGTCCTGTTAGTAAGACCCCGCGCAAGACACAAGAATGGATTATAGAAGAATATTATTCCGAATACTCCTCCGGACGCGTATAGTAGCATTGCGATTCCTAATCTTTTTTCATTGATTCTTTCCCAATAAATAAAGACTTTTTCTGTAAATACTGCGTATTTGATTCCATTATCATATGATAATACTATATTTGTATTTATTTATTGTATTATACCTTTATATATTCTAAATATATAGAATAGAGGAATCTCGATTTGTCAAGTCTCATGATCGTATCAAGATCTATTTTTATTCGGCTCAATCTTAAAAAAAAGATTGAGCCGAGTTTAATTGCAATCAATTAGAAGAATAAAGAAGAATTACTGCATTTCGTAACTGCTTTTTTCTCTTTCTATTTCGCTTCTTTTTTATTTAGACCTTCTTTATATCTAGTTTTATCTACTTATCTATAGTATCTACCGGCTCGAACTCAAATTTGATCGCCTTCCATATTTCACAAGCTGCGGCTAGTTCAGGACTCCATTTGCAAGCTGCTCGGATAATTTCATTACCTTCACGAGCAAGATCGCGCCCTTCGTTACGAGCTTGTACACAAGCTTCTAAAGCCACCCGATTAGCTACTGCACCAGGTGCATTTCCCCAAGGATGTCCTAAAGTTCCTCCACCAAATTGTAATACGGAATCATCTCCAAAGATTTCGGTCAGAGCTGGCATATGCCAAACATGAATACCCCCTGAAGCCACCGGTATAACACCTGGCATAGATACCCAGTCCTGAGTGAAAAAGATACCGCGAGCACGATCTTTTTCAATAAAATCATCGCGCAATAAATCAACAAAACCTAAAGTCATTTCGCGTTCCCCTTCTAACTTACCTACTACTGTACCGGCGTGGACATGATCTCCCCCAGACATACGCAATGCTTTAGCTAATACACGAAAATGCATACCATGATTTTTCTGTCTATCAATAACTGCATGCATTGCCCGGTGAATGTGAAGAAGTAGGCCATTGTCGCGGCAATAATGAGCCAAAGTAGTATTTGCGGTGAATCCCCCAGTTAAGTAGTCATGCATTACAATAGGAACCCCTAATTCCCTCGCAAATATAGCTCTCTTCATCATTTCTTCGCATGTACCTGCAGTCGCATTCAAGTAATGCCCCTTGATTTCACCGGTTTCGGCCTGTGATTTATAAATTGCTTCGGCACAAAAGACAAAACGGTCCCTCCAGCGCATAAATGGTTGTGAGTTTACGTTTTCATCATCTTTGGTAAAATCAAGTCCACCGCGTAGACACTCATAACACGCTCTACCGTAATTTTTTGCGGATAATCCCAATTTTGGTTTAATAGTACATCCCAAAAAAGGACGGCCGTACTTGTTCAACTTATCCCTTTCAACTTGGATACCATGAGGCGGACCTTGGAAAGTTTTTGAATAAGTAGGGGGAATTCGCAGATCCTCCAGACGTAGAGCGCGTAGGGCTTTGAAACCAAATACGTTACCCACAATGGAAGTAAACATGTTAGTAACAGAACCCTCTTCAAATAGGTCTAATGGATAAGCTACATAAGCGATAAATTGATTTTCCTCCCCAACAACGGGCTCGATGTGATAGCATCGCCCTTTGTAACGATCAAGACTGGTAAGTCCATCAGTCCAAACAGTTGTCCATGTACCAGTAGAAGATTCGGCAGCTACTGCAGCCCCTGCTTCTTCGGGCGGAACCCCGGGCTGAGGAGTTACTCGGAATGCTGCCAAGATATCAGTATCCTTGGTTTCATACTCCGGGGTGTAATAAGTCAATTTATAATCCTTAACACCAGCTTTAAATCCAACACTTGCTTTAGTTTCTGTTTGTGGTGACATAAGTCCCTCCCTACAACTCATGAATTAAGAATTCTCACAACGACAGGGTCTACTCGATATGGATTAGGCGTAAATGAAACCTTTGCAAAAATCTTTTAAAACAAAAAGGGTATTCAATTAATATCAACTCATTAAAGAAAATGGAGGGCATGCTTAAGTTAATGAATATGTTTCATTCATATATAATGCGTACACCCTGTGTATGTTCTATCCTATAGGAATTCTACTATAGGAATTCGATAGGAATTGAGTTGTTGTTATGGTAAGTTAACATGGTTCGTTATTAAACCATGGATTTGATTCACCAAATCCATCATTATTGTATACTCTTTGATAGATATAGCGCAACCCAAATCAATCCCTAATCCTTATTTTACAAGTTCTTAATAGGCCCCTTTCTTATTTTGAATGTAAATACCTAAATACTAAGAAAATTCTCTGTTGACAGCAATCTATGCTTCACAGTAGTATATATTTTGTATATCGAAGTCCTAGATAGGAAAGTAGAGTAGGGACAGATCCTCCACAAAAGGCGAAATGTATATGAAAAAAAAGATTGATTGAACTTTCCAACGGACTCATTCCATGAGTAAACGATTGAATGGGATTCGCTTGGGCAACGAAATCAAGTCCTCGTCCCCCTTTCTCTCTTATTGAATTAACTAATTCATTTCCTTTTGACTTTTGGATTTTTGGCTATTTTTTTGGATTTGATTTGGCATTATTCAACAAGAAAAAATTCGACAAATTCCTTTTTTTTTTGAAAATTATGTGATAATTATGAGAACCAATCCTACTACTTCTCGTCCCGGGGTTTCCACAATTGAAGAAAAAAGCATAGGGCGTATCGATCAAATTATTGGACCCGTGCTGGATATCACTTTTCCCCCGGGCAAGTTACCTTATATTTATAACGCTTTGGTAGTCAAGAGTAGAGACACTGCCGGTAAGCAAATTAATGTGACTTGTGAGGTACAACAATTATTAGGAAATAATCGAGTTAGAGCTGTAGCTATGAGTGCTACAGACGGGTTGATGAGAGGATTGGAAGTGATTGACACGGGAGCTCCTCTCAGTGTTCCAGTCGGTGGAGCTACTCTCGGACGAATTTTCAACGTTCTTGGGGAACCTATTGACAATTTGGGTCCTGTAGATATTAATGCAACATTCCCTATTCATAGATCTGCGCCTGCCTTTATCGAGCTAGATACGAAATTATCCATCTTTGAAACAGGTATTAAGGTGGTCGATCTTTTAGCTCCTTATCGACGTGGAGGAAAAATAGGACTATTTGGGGGGGCTGGAGTAGGTAAAACAGTACTCATCATGGAATTAATCAACAACATTGCTAAAGCTCATGGAGGCGTATCCGTATTTGGCGGAGTAGGGGAACGGACTCGTGAAGGAAATGATCTTTATATGGAAATGAAGGAATCCGGAGTAATTAATGAAAAAAATTTGGAGGAATCAAAGGTAGCTCTAGTCTATGGTCAAATGAATGAACCGCCGGGAGCTCGTATGAGAGTTGGTTTAACTGCCCTAACTATGGCAGAATATTTCCGAGATGTTAATAAGCAAGACGTGCTTCTATTCATCGATAATATCTTTCGTTTTGTTCAAGCAGGATCGGAGGTATCCGCCTTATTAGGGAGAATGCCCTCCGCAGTGGGTTATCAACCTACTCTTAGTACAGAAATGGGTTCTTTGCAAGAAAGAATTGCTTCTACAAAAAAGGGATCCATAACTTCGATCCAAGCAGTTTATGTACCTGCGGACGATTTGACCGACCCTGCTCCTGCCACAACATTTGCACATTTGGATGCTACTACCGTACTTTCCAGAGGATTAGCTTCCAAGGGTATTTATCCAGCAGTAGATCCTTTAGATTCAACCTCAACTATGTTACAGCCTCGGATCGTTGGCAACGAACATTATGAAACTGCGCAAAGAGTTAAGGAAACTTTACAACGTTACAAAGAACTTCAGGACATTATCGCAATTCTTGGGTTGGATGAATTATCAGAGGAGGATCGTTTAACTGTAGCAAGAGCACGAAAAATTGAACGTTTCTTATCACAACCGTTCTTTGTGGCAGAAGTTTTTACCGGTTCTGCAGGAAAGTATGTTGGTCTTGCAGAAACAATTAGGGGATTTCAACTAATCCTTTCCGGAGAATTAGACGGCCTACCCGAACAAGCTTTTTATTTGGTGGGTAACATCGATGAAGCTAGCACGAAAGCTATAAACTTAGAAGAGGAGAACAAATTGAAGAAATGAAATTAAATCTTTATGTACTAACTCCTAAGCGAATTATTTGGGATTGTGAAGTGAAAGAAATCATTTTATCTACTAATAGTGGCCAAATTGGCGTATTACCAAACCACGCCCCCATTAACACAGCTGTAGATATGGGTCCTTTGAGAATACGCCTCCTCAACGACCAATGGTTAACGGCGGTTCTGTGGAGCGGTTTTGCGAGAATAGTTAATAATGAGATCATCATTTTAGGAAATGATGCGGAACTGGGTAGTGACATTGATCCGGAAGAAGCTCAACAGGCACTTGAAATAGCCGAAGCTAACTTGAGTAGAGCTGAGGGTACGAAAGAGTTGGTTGAAGCGAAGCTAGCTCTCAGACGAGCTAGGATACGAGTCGAGGCTATCAATTGGATTCCCCCATCCAATTGAATACAATCCAATGGTTTAGTTGATACAAAGAAAAAGGGAAGAGGGGTAGAAAAAGTTATTAGATAGCGAAGCGAAGTAAGTCCAATGCTATCTAGTAATTTTTCTACCTACCTACCTACTATTGGATTTGAACCAATGACTCCCGCCGTATGAAAGCAATACTCTAACCACTGAGTTAAGTAGGCAATTTATCACCACAAAGGAAGACCCATTACTTCGATCGATTATAGATCGAATCCTTTTTATAAGCAATACTGCTCCGTTATTGGTATGTTATATAGTAAACAGATCAAAGGGATATCCTCTGGCATTAGAGAATATTCATCTTGACAAGAAATTATCTATATGTTAAGATATCTCTGACAAGGGCTATAGCTCAGTTCGGTAGAGCAACTCGCTTACACGTGCGCCAATGCTTTTCAAGGGAGCTTATTATGCAATGAACATAATTGATCTTATTGCAAAATCAATGTCTTACTTCATAGATTCGAGAGAATAGGAGAACAGTAGCCTGACAAACAGTCGGTTCAGTCCGATTCAGGTGCCAATTCAGGTGCCTAATCAAATAGAACCCTTATTGATTTGCTAGTTGATAAGGTAAATATCCAGCCCACTAAATGCTAGGCGTAATGAGGATAAGGGCCTCCAAAAAACTTCTTTTCGTTCTATGAACTTTAAGGTGTATGAAGTCTCATAGTCAACTCTTGCAGCGGAACGATAGAGACTCCATTTCACTTAGGTTGATTTAATTTAGGCCGGAGGCAGACCTAAGTCAAGGTAATCCTCCTTTGAAACACTTTGGTATTGCTCCTAGATAGATCATAATACAAATAATCAATCAGAGCACAGGGAGCCATCTCATTATCTTTCCGTAAAGAAAAACTATGGTGGACTAACTGATCTTTACATCAGTTGATGAAAGAGCCCAATGCAAAAAAATGCATGTTGGGTCTTTGAAACAGTTCGAATCATTTCGATAATAATCCGTTTGATCTGTTTTACCGAGAAGGTCTACGGTTCGAATCCGTATAGCCCTAATATGTCCTTTTTTTAGATTTTAGGATAGAGATCCTATGTTTCCTTTAGTATAGTTTTCATTTCCTCATTAGTACTTGTTTATAGACTGGACGGTCGCTTGCGCCATAGAATAGAGATAAAAGCATTACCACAGGCTCATTCATCGAAAATCTTAGAGACAGGAAAAGAAAAACGAATTTCTATCAAATCAATAGAAGGAAGGATCCCTTACCTGATTTGAATTCCATCCTCCTTCAAATAGGATATGCTCTAAGTCCCTAGACTTCCCTATAATAACTGCAATGATTTTCTCCATCTTGCGAATTCCTACTTTGTTTGAAGTATATTACTTTGCTTATATATACATTATCTAAATCGATCTACTTTCTATAAAATAGAAAAATTGAAATAAAATCCAAAAATAAAGAAAGAGTAAATAAGAAAACAGAATATTCTGTCTCATAGTTCTGAAATAGAGTTCTTTATTTTTATAGTATTACTCCTCATTAGGCTGCATACATTAGTCATCCTATCTTAATTAGGTTCTAATTATAAATAGAATGGAAATCAAAAAGAAAGGGAGTCGGGATTCCATTGGATGAATCTTTAAAGAAGACAGGGCACAGAGGAAACAAAGGCTAAACTAAGTGCTTTGATTTGAGCAAAACGGATTCTTGTTTCACCGAGGAAAAGAGAGAAGTTCTGGATAAATTGACAACGCTGACTTGAATTGACTAATTCAGTTCCGCCTATTCCACATTAATGGGAGT